ATATTTTATGTAACTTTTTAATGATATGGCTTGGGTTTCATTTTTTGGTTTATGTTTTATTTGTCTTTATATAATATTTTTTTTTTGCCATATTAATATAAAGTCTTATGTATATACACTTTGAACTTATATATCATATAGCTCTATATAGAGAGAAATAGATTATACATATATAAGGAATTTAGTTAAACATATTGAATCTTATTTAAATATATTTTTATTTATGAATATAATGGTATTATTCATATTAGATAAATATATTATATTATACTATCCAATAATAATTATCTTGTAATTTAATTCTTATATTATAATAATAAATATGTTCCAATAATGAGTATGTCAACTTAAATTCTTATAGTAAACTATAAAGAGTAATAACACTTTCCTAGATCTCATTTATATAAAATAAAAAAAATGAGATCTAGGAAAGTGTTATTACTCCTTATATTCAATGGAACTATTATTAAGGGTTTGATCCGTGGGTTTTTGTTTTACTTTATAATAGTTTTATTTTTAGTTTTATTTTTGAAAAGTTTTATCTATTTAGTTGGGCAAGAAAAATTTTATTTGTGCTGGAAAGTTTGATTTTTAATTAGTTGCTTTTTTTTATTTTTTTTTATTTGTTTCTTTATTTGGGGTAGTGATCCTGAAATTTTTGTTTTACTTTATAATAGTTTTATTTTTAGTTTTATTTTTGAAAAGTTTTATCTATTTAGTTGGGCAAGAAAAATTTTATTTGTGCTGGAAAGTTTGATTTTTAATTAGTTGCTTTTTTTTATTTTTTTTTATTTGTTTCTTTATTTGGGGTAGTGATCCTGAAATTTTTGTTTTACTTTATAATAGTTTTATTTTTAGTTTTATTTTTGAAAAGTTTTATCTATTTAGTTGGGCAAGAAAAATTTTATTTGTGCTGGAAAGTTTGATTTTTAATTAGTTGCTTTTTTTTATTTTTTTTTATTTGTTTCTTTATTTGGGGTAGTGATCCTGAAATTTTTGTTTTACTTTATAATAGTTTTATTCTTGTTAATTTATTTATTTTTTGCTTGTTTTATATGTAAGTTTTTGCGTGATTAATTTTATTCTAAATGATTATTTTTTTTATTCGCAGTATTTATTATTATAAATTAAGGTGTCTTGGATTTGGTAATGTTTTATAGTATTAGTTAAATTTGTGCCAGCAACGCGGTTATACATAAAATACAATTGAATATTTTTGGTTAAAGTAGTTAAATTGTTATTTTTTTTAATTTATAGTTTATATTGTTAGGTGAAATTTTATTTTTTTTTGTTGTTAATTTATTTTTTTTGAATCTACGAAGTCTTTTTTAAAAACTAGGATTAGATACCCTATTATTTTAGATGTTAATTATTTAACCTGAGTAGTAATAGATATGATCTTGAAACTTAAAGAATTTGGCAGTATTTTATTCTGTTCAGAGGAACCTGTTCTTTTATCGATAATCCTCGTTGGACCTTACTTAATTTATTGATTTGTATACCGCCGTTGTATTGAGGATCTTTGTAGTGTTTTAATTTTCTGGTTTTTTTATTTTAAATTATTTCAGGTCAAGGTGCAATTTATGATTAAGTAGAAATGGGTTACTTTTTTATTTATTTTTGGATTTTTAGATGAAATTTTAATATGAAATTGGATTTGAATGTAATTTTTATTTTAGATTGTATTGATGATTTAGTTTCTAGAATGTGTACACATCGCCCGTCACTCTCGTTATTTATTCGAGATAAGTCGTAACAAAGTGGTTGTACCGGAAGGTGCGGCTGGAATGATCAAGTTAATTTTTTAGTTAGGAATTTCATTTACATTGATAATTATATCGTTCAATTCGATATAACTTGTGAGGTTTATTATTAATTTATTTTTATTTTTTTTTTTATTGTTTTGATGAAAGTATTTTTTTTGTTATTGTATATATTTTTAATCTAATTTTTTTTATTATAGTTTATTTGTACTGTAGAGGTTTATTTTTATTATTTGTTAAGTTGATTTATTTTGTTGTACCTTGTGTATCAGGGTTTATTGAATTTTTTTATTTATTTTTTGATTCCCGATTTTAAATGAGTTAATTAATTATTTTAGTTGTTGTTTTATAAACATTAATTATATTTTTTTGGTAATGATATGTTATTCGTTTTTTATGGTATCTGGTTTTTCGGGAAATGAATTTAATTCAGGTATTATTTTTAATTTTTCTTTATTATTAGGTTTTTTTTATTTAGTACTTATGTATTGGGGGATTAGCTCTTTTATATATTTTTATAAGATTTTTATTGTTTTATTTTTGTGGGTTTTATATTGACTATCATTTTGATTATGTTGAAATTTTAATTTTTGATTTTTTTATTTGTATTGTTTTTAGGTTTTTTATTGGAATGTTTTAAATTAAATCTTTTTTTTATAGTAATTATTATTTAATTAGTATATTGTTATTTATTTTTGTTTATTTCTTATTAGGTTTTTTAGAGGAACTAGGCAAATTTCTTTCACTCGCCTGTTTATCAAAAACATCTCTTCTTGAATATATTTTGATGTATGGCCTGCCCACTGAATATTGAAGGGCCGCGGTATTTTGACCGTGCAAAGGTAGCATAATCATTAGTCTTTTAATTGTAGGCTGGAATGAATGGTTTGACGAGGTGTAAACTGTCTTTAATTTATTTATTGAATTTAAATTTTAGGTTAAAATGCCTAAATATTTTTTTGGGACGAGAAGACCCTATAGAGTTTATATATATTTTTATTTTTTTGTATGATATTTTTTTTAATTTGAAAATTTATTTTGTTGGGGTGATGGAAAGATTTAATTAACTCTTTTTATTTTTTTATATTTATTTATATATATTTGATCCATTTTTGTTGATTATAAGACTAAATTACCTTAGGGATAACAGCGTAATTCTTTTTGAGAGTTCTTATTGACAAAAGATTTTGCGACCTCGATGTTGGATTAAGATTAATTTTTGGTGTAGGTGCTATTATATTAGGTCTGTTCGACCTTTAAAATCTTACATGATCTGAGTTCAAACCGGTGTAAGCCAGGTTGGTTTCTATCTATAATAATTTGTAACGTTTTAGTACGAAAGGACCATATGTTTTAAATAATTTTATTTTTCTGATTATTAATAATTACTATTTTGGCAGATAAGTGTATTGGATTTAGAATCTTTTTATATAGGTTAATTTCTATAAATAGTATATGTTTTTGAGAGTTTCTTTTATTTTAATTATTTTTTTTTTATTAATAATTTTTGTTATGGTAGGGGTAGCTTTTCTTACTTTACTTGAACGTAGGGTTTTAGGTTATGTACATATTCGTAAGGGCCCTAATAGGGTTGGATTTGTTGGGATTTTTCAACCTTTTAGAGATGCAGTTAGGTTATTTTCTAAGGAACAAATTTTTCCTTTTATATCTAATTATTTGTCTTATTATTTTTCTCCTATTTTTGGTTTATTTTTGTCTTTATTGGTATGGTTATTATATCCTTATTTTAGAGGATTTATTTCTTTTGATTTTGGTTTATTATTTTTTCTTGGTTGTACTAGATTAGGTGTTTATACATTAATAATTGCTGGTTGATCCTCTAATTCTAATTATTCTTTACTGGGGGGATTGCGGGCAGTAGCTCAAACTATTTCTTATGAGGTTAGTTTAGCTTTAATTTTATTATCTTTTGTTTTTTTAGTTGGTAGATATAATTTGATTTTTTTTTTTTATTTCCAGAATTATTTTTGGTTAATTTTTTTTTCCTTGCCTTTAAGTTTAATTTGATTTTCTTCTTGTTTGGCGGAAACTAATCGTACTCCTTTTGATTTTGCTGAGGGGGAATCTGAATTGGTTTCTGGATTTAATGTTGAGTATAGAGCGGGCGGTTTTGCTTTAATTTTTTTGGCTGAATATTCTAGTATTTTATTTATGAGAATGTTGTTTTGTATTATTTTTTTGGGGTGTGATTTATTTACTTTGTTTTTTTATTTAAAATTATCTTTTATTTCTTTTTTATTTATTTGAGTTCGTGGTACGGTTCCTCGTTTTCGTTATGATAGGCTAATAAATTTGGCTTGGAGGGTTTATTTACCTTTATCTCTAAATTATTTATTATTTTTTATTGGAGTTAAAATTTTTATTTTTTCTTTTTTTAATTGTATTAAATTGAGTATATAAATTAATAGAAGAATTAAACTTCTTTTTTGTGCTTTCAAAACACTTGCTTTCATAAGCTTTTTAATTATTTGATTTTATTTTCTCAATACTTTGTAGTTATTGGTATTATGATAAAGTATGAAAAGTATAATACGGTTAGTATTTGTCCTGTTAATACATATGGTTCTTCAACTGGCCGTGCTCCAATTCATGTTAATAATATAACTATATTTACTATTATTCAAAATATTATTTGATTTATTGGGTAAAATTGTATTCCTTGAAATTTTGATTTTATTAATGGTATAATTATTAAGATTATGATTGATATAACTAATGCAATTACTCCTCCTAGTTTATTTGGAATTGAACGTAAGATTGCGTAAGCAAATAGGAAATATCATTCTGGTTGAATATGGATAGGTGTTACTAAGGGATTTGCTGGTGTAAAGTTATCTGGGTCTCCTAGGATATAAGGTTCTTTTAATGATAAAATTGATAAAATTATAAATATTATTATAAATCCTACTGTGTCTTTAATGGTGAAATAAGGATGAAATGGGATTTTGTCAATATTTCTATTTAATCCTATTGGGTTATTAGACCCAGTTTGATGTAGAAATAACAAATGAATTATTGCTATTGCTGTAATAATAAATGGTATTAGGAAATGAAATGTGAAGAAGCGATTTAGTGTTGCGTTATCTACTGCAAAACCTCCTCATACTCATTGAACTATATCAATTCCTAAGTAAGGTACTGCTGATAATAAGTTAGTGATTACAGTAGCTCCTCAAAATGATATTTGCCCTCATGGTAGAACATATCCTATAAATGCTGCTCCTATTGTTAAGAATAAGATAATTACTCCTACTATTCATGTATAAATAAATTTATATGATCCATAATATAAACCTCGTCCGATGTGTATGTAAATACATATAAAGAATAAGGATGCTCCATTTGCGTGTGTTGTTCGTATTATTCATCCATAATTAACGTCTCGACAAATATGAATAATTCTTGAGAATGCATTGTCAATATTTGGGCAATAATGTATTGCTAAGAATAATCCTGTTATGATTTGTATAATTAAGCAAATACCTAGAAGTGATCCAAAATTTCATCATGTTCTGATATTTGAAGGTGTAGGTAAATCTACTAATGTATTATTTATAATTTTTAATAATGGGTGGGTTGAACGTGATGGTTTATTCATTATTATTTTATTTGCCGTAGAGGTCCTTTTGTAATATTAGTAATTTTTACTACTGTAATTAATGCTAAAAATAGATATGAGGCTAGTATAATTGTTAATTTTCCATTGGGTTTATTATATAGTTTGTTTAATTGAGTTTGATTTTCATTACTTAAATTTAATATTTCGTTTGTTATTATTTCCGAATTATTTATTTTTATTCAATTTCTTGTTATTATTAATATTATTATTACTACTATTCTTGTAATAATTATTTTTGTAGATAATGTAAATATTTCATTTGATGCTAATCTTGTTACGTAAATAAATAGAACTAATATACCTCCAATAAAAATTAGGAATATAATATAAGCAAATCAAAATGATTGTGATATTAATCCTCTTATTAAACATACTAGAAGAGTTTGTGTTAATAGTATTATACCTATTGCTAATGGATGATTTATTTGTGTAAATATAATTCTTAATGTTATTCTTATCGATATTATTATTTGATTAATTTCAAGGAATAGTTTATTTAAAATGTTAATTTTGGGGATTAATGATGGGATTTTTTTCTTTTCTTTGATGTTTTAAAAGGTGACTTCTTATTTTTGGTTTACAAGGCCAATATTTTTGTTAAATTATTAAAACATTTAATGGTTATACTTTCTTATTTTTCTCTTATTTTTTTTTGTGGAATATGGGTTTATTCTTCTAGTCGTAAGCATTTACTAATTACTTTATTAAGATTAGAATTTATAATTTTGGTTTTGTTTTTTATTTTGTATTATTATTTAATTTTTTTTAATTATGAGTTGTATTTTGTTGTTGTTTTTCTTACTTTTTCTGTATGTGAGGGTGCCTTGGGGTTATCTATTTTAGTTTCTATAGTTCGTAGTTATGGTAATGATTATTTTCAGTCTTATGGTGTATTTCAATGTTAAGGTTTTTATTTTTTGTAATTTTTTTAATCCCTTTATGTTTATTAAAAAATTTTTGGTGAATAATTCATTCTTTTTTATTTTTAATTTCTTTTTTATTTATTTTTGTTTTTCCTTATTTTTTTTGTTGATGTAATTTAGGATATATGTTTGGATTTGATTATATTTCTTATGGTTTAATTTTGTTAAGTTTTTGGATTTGTGTACTTATAGTATTAGCTAGAGAAATAGTTCTTCGGTTTGATTATTATTCTTGTTTTTTTTTATCAGTTATTATTTTTTTGTTAATTATATTATGTTGTACGTTTAGAAGATTAGATTTATTTTCTTTTTATTTGTTTTTTGAAGGTAGTTTAATCCCTACTTTGTTTTTAATTTTGGGGTGGGGTTACCAACCTGAACGTCTTCAGGCTGGTATTTATTTATTGTTTTATACTTTATTAGCGTCTCTTCCATTATTGGTGGGTATTTTTTATATCTTTGATTCTGTTAATACTTTAAGTTTTTTTATGTTAAGTAATTTTTTTTTTTGTAATGTTCTTTTTTATTTTTGTATGATCTTAGCCTTTCTCATTAGGATACCTATATTTTTGGTTCATTTATGATTACCTAAAGCTCATGTTGAAGCTCCTGTTTCTGGTTCAATAATTTTGGCTGGTATTTTATTGAGGTTAGGTGGTTATGGTTTATTACGTGTATTTTCTTTTTTGGGTAATTTTGTTTTTAATATTAATTTTATTTGGATTTCTATTAGCTTAGTAGGAGGGGTTTTGGTTAGATTGGTTTGTATACGTCAAACTGATTTAAAATCATTAATTGCTTATTCTTCGGTTGCTCATATAGGTATTGTAGTTAGTGGTCTTATAACTATAAATTATTGGGGTTATTGTGGTTCATTTACTTTAATAATTGCTCATGGTCTTTGTTCTTCTGGGTTGTTTTGTCTTGCTAATATTTCTTATGAACGGTTAGGTAGACGTAGATTAATAATTAATAAGGGTTTGATAAATCTAATACCTAGAATGTCATTATGATGATTTTTACTAAGATCTTGTAATATAGCTGCACCTCCTTCTTTAAATTTGCTTGGTGAGATTAGTCTTTTAAATAGATTAGTTGCTTGATCTTTATTTTGTATATTTACATTAGGTTTTATATCTTTCTTTAGTGCTGTTTATACTCTTTATTTATTTTCTTATAGACAACATGGATTTTATTATTCTGGTCTTTATTCTTGTTCATTCAATTATTCTCGTGAATTTTTGTTATTATTTTTACATTGATTTCCATTAAATTTATTTATTTTAAATGGTGATGTAGTTTTATTGTGATTATAATTGCTTAAATAGTTTAATTTAAAACGTTGACTTGTGGTGTCATTGATGTAAAGTTTACTTTGGGTCGTGATTTTTTTATCTATTTGTTTTGTTAGTTTTATTTTCTTGTTTATATTAGGAATTTTTTTGGTTTTATTGGGTTTTTACTTTTTAATAAGTGATTTGATTATTTTTATTGAGTGAAATATTGTTTCTTTGAATTCGAGATCTATTGTTATGACTTTCTTGTTTGATTGAATGTCTTTAATTTTTATGGGTTTTGTATTTTTTATTTCATCTTTAGTTATTTTATATAGAGATGATTATATACATGGAGATTTAAATATTAATCGTTTTATTATATTGGTTTTAATATTTGTGATTTCAATAATATTTTTGATTATTAGTCCTAATATAATTAGAATTTTTTTAGGTTGGGATGGGTTAGGATTAGTTTCTTATTGTTTAGTAATTTATTATCAGAATATTAAATCTTATAATGCTGGTATAATTACCGCTTTATCTAATCGTGTTGGTGATGTTGCTTTATTAATGGTTATTGCTTGAATATTGGGTTTTGGTAGATGAAATTATATTTATTATTTAAGTTTTTTAAAAAATTCATTTGAAATAGGTTTAATTTCTGTTTTTGTTGTTTTAGCAGCTTTAACTAGGAGTGCTCAAATTCCCTTTTCTTCTTGACTTCCTGCTGCTATAGCTGCTCCAACACCTGTTTCTGCTTTGGTACATTCTTCTACTTTGGTTACTGCTGGAGTTTATTTATTGATTCGTTTTGAAATTGTTTTTATGAATTGATTAAATATTTTATTATTATTAGATTCTGGATTAACTATATTTATATCAGGGTTGGGTGCTAATTTTGAATATGATTTGAAAAGGATTATTGCTTTATCAACTTTAAGTCAGCTTGGTCTGATAATTAGAGTATTGTCTTTAGGTTTTATTGGTTTATCTTTTTTTCACTTACTTACTCATGCTTTATTCAAGGCTTTATTATTTATGTGTGCTGGTGTAGTAATTCATTTTATGAATGATTCTCAAGATATTCGTTATATAGGTAATTTATCTTTTCAAATACCTTTAACTTCTTCTTGTTTAATAATTTCTAATTTTGCATTATGTGGTATACCTTTTTTGGCTGGGTTTTATTCTAGGGATTTAATTTTAGAGTCTATTTCCTTGAGATATTTAAATTTATTTGGTTTTTTTTTATTTTTTATTTCCACTGGGCTTACTGTTTGTTATTCATTTCGTTTATTTTATTATGTTTTGTGTGGTGATTTTAACTTAAATTCTTTTTGTTTTTTATTTGAATATAATTTTAACATATTACGTGGTATATTAATATTATTGGTTATAGCTATTTTGGGTGGGAGATTTTTAAGATGAATTATTTTTCCTACTCCTGTTATAGTTTGTTTGCCTTTTTATTTAAAATATTTGGTTTTGTTAGTTAGTTTTATTGGGGGTTGAATTGGTTTTGAAATATCAAGGTTAAATTTTAGTGGTAGTTTAATTTCTTTGGATTTTAGTAGGTTAGTAATTTTTTTTGGTTCAATATGATTTATACCTTATATTTCCACTTATGGAATATCTTTTTTTCCTTTATTTTTTGGTTATTATTCTTTAAGGGTATTTGATTTTGGTTGGAGAGAATATTTTGGTGGTCAGAATCTAAATTTTTTATTTATAAGTTTAAGTGGTTTTAATTATTGATTTCAATATAATAATTTAAAGTTGTTTATATTATTTTTTGTTATGTGGGTAATTATTTTGGTTTTTGTTTTAATTATTTACTTGAATAGCTTATATAGAGCATAATATTGAAGATATTATTGAGATTTTTAATCTTTGAGTATATTTATAAAAGTTTCCCTTTATTTTTACAATGAAAGTGTAATGTTTTATTAAACTATATAAATAGAAATGTTAACGGATTTTAACCGCTATAGTGTTAAGTTAGCAGCTTTCACTTTGTCATTACATTTCCTTAACTGGAATAATAATTCAATAATATTATTAACAGTAATATACCTCTTTTTGGTTTCAGTTAATTTAAAATAAGAGTATTACTACTTAGGGGTCAGGTCGAAACTGATTGCAATATATTGCTTCATATTTTGAGATAGATTGAAAATTCAATACTTTTTGTATGCAATTCAAATGTTATAATTAACTACAATCCCTTATTTTGCTCATTCAAGGGATCCTTGATTTCATTCATGATATAAACCTATTAATAAAATGAATAGAAATATAATTCTGATTGTTGTTCATATTTTTATTTCTGATATTATTATAATAATTGTTATTGGTAGGATTAATGCGATTTCCACATCGAAAATTAGGAAGATTACCGCAATTAGGAAGAATCGTAAAGAAAATGGTATTCGTGCGGATCTTCTTGGATCAAAACCACACTCAAATGGTGATGCTTTTTCTCGATCTTCATTTATTTTTTTTGAAATAGTTCTTGCTACTATTATGATGATTATTGAAATTATTAGGGTTAATATTGTTGATATTGTTGTTATTAATATTATTTATCTTGTTTTATCAAACTTTTTGATTGGAAGTCAAATATACTTATTATATTAGATAAATTAATTTATCTTCCTCATCAGTAGATTGAAATATATAAGAATAATCATACAACATCTACGAAATGTCAATATCATGCTGCTGCCTCAAAACCAAAATGGTGATATGATGAAAAGTGTATTTTTAGTTGTCGTATTAAGCAAGTTAATAAAAATGTTGTTCCAATAATTACATGTAATCCGTGGAATCCTGTTGCTACGAAGAAGGTGGATCCATATACTGAGTCTGCAATTGTAAATGGTGCTTCGATATATTCATATCCTTGTAAAATTGTGAAATAAATTCCTAAAACTACTGTAATGAATAATCCTTGTAATCCTTGATTATAATTGTTTTCTATGATTCTATGATGAGCTCATGTAATTGTAATTCCTGATGCTAATAGGATTGCTGTATTTAAAAGGGGTACTTGAAAAGGGTTAAATGGATTAATTCCTATTGGTGGTCATGATGATCCTAAATCAATTGTTGGTGATAGTCTTCTATGGAAGAAGGCTCAGAAAAAGGAGATAAAGAAGAATACTTCTGAAATAATAAATAGAATTATACCTCATCGTAGTCCTTTTGTTACTATTTTTGTATGTAACCCTTGATATGTTCCTTCTCGAACAATATCTCGTCATCATTGAATTGTTGTTATTATTATAATAATAATTCCTATTATTAATAATTGTTGATTGTATTGATGAAATCATTTGATTATTCCTGTTATTGTAATTATTGCTCCAATTGCTCCCGTTAATGGTCATGGTCTTTGGTCTACTAAATGGAAAGGATGGTTGGCATTATTTGACATTAATTTACTTCTCTAGAATATAATGTTCTTAATACTGCAAATACATATGATTGGATAATAGCTACTGCTGATTCTAGTATTAGTAGTAAAATTTGTGTTATGATTAGAGCTACTAATAAGATATTACTTAAATATGGTCCTGTATTTCCTAGAAGTGTTAATAATAAGTGTCCTGCAATTATATTTGCTGCTAATCGTACTGCTAATGTTCCTGGTCGGATTATGTTTCTTACTGTTTCAATACATACTATAAATGGTATTAGTAATGGTGGGGTACCTTGTGGTACTAAATGTGCAAATATATGTTGTGTATTATTAATTCATCCGAAAATTATAAATCTTGCTCATAATGGTAGTGCTAGTGATATTGTTATTGTTATATGTCTTGTTCTTGTAAAAATATATGGAAACAATCCTAATGTATTATTGAATATAATTATTAATATTAATGAGATTAATATAAATGTTCTTCCTTTATTGATATTTTTATTACTTAATAATGTTTTAAATTCCTGGTGTAGTTTTATTGTTAATTTGTTTCATATTATTATTTGTCGTGAGGGGATTAATCAGAATCTTGATTGAATTAATATTATTCCTATTAATGTACTTAATCAGTTTATTGTTAGGTTGTTAACTCTTGTTGATGGATCAAAAACTGAGAATAGGTTAGTTATCATTTTCAGTTCTTTTCTTTAATAGTAATTTTTTTTGTAATTATTTTCTTTTTTTCTGGATTGTATATAAAATAATTTATAAAGTTAAATAGTATAAATGTTGTTGAGAAGAATATAAATAAAATTGTTCATCTTATTGGTATTATTTGTGGTATAGAAAAATATCAATATTGATTATTTTAGTTTGACATACTATTGTTATAAATTAACTAAATTTTCTTCATCAGAAGTAATTGCTATTTACTATAAATTGGTTTAAGAGACCATTACTTGCTTTCAGTCATCTGATGAATTTCTTATTTTTGAAATTCATTTGATGAAGTTATTTGTTGTGATTCTTTCAATTACAATTGGTATAAATCTATGATTTGCTCCACAAATTTCTGAGCATTGTCCGAAAAATAAACCTGGTCGGTTGATTAAAAATCTAATTTGGTTTAATCGTCCTGGCGTAGCATCTGCTTTTACCCCTAATCTTGGAATTGTTCATGAGTGTAATACATCTGCTGCTGTTACAATTATTCGGATGAATGTATTTGTGGGTAGGGTTGTTCGGTTATCTACGTCTAGGAGACGGAATCTGGAGTTGTTTATTTCGTTTTGTGGTGTTATATATGAGTCAAATTCTACTTTAATAAAATCTGAATATTCATATCTTCAATATCATTGATGTCCAATTGTTTTTAATGTTAGTGTTGGATTATTAATTTCGTCTATTAAATATAATAGTCGTAATGATGGTACGGCAATGAAAATTAAAATAATGGCTGGTGCGATTGTTCATGCTACTTCAATTAGTTGTCCTTCTAATAAATATCGATTAATATATTTATTGTGAGTTATTGCTATTATTATATATGATACAATTGTTAAAATTATTAGGATAATTATTAGAGTGTGGTCGTGGAAGTAAATAAGTTGTTCTATAATAGGTGATGCTCTGTCTTGTAAATTTATATTTGCTCATGTTGTCATGTTTAGTAAAAGGTTACTCTTTATATTTGGGTCTTAAATCCAATACACTTATCTGCCATACTAAAATTAATTATTAATAGTAGGTAATTCTGAGTATCTATGCTCTGTTGGTGGTGTATTTTGTAATCATTCGATTGAGTTTCTTGTTTGTGTAGGGAATAGTACTTGTCGATTTGTTCTTATTCTTTCTCATATGATGAAGATAAATATTACTACTCTTACAAAAGAAATTGATGACCCAATTGATGAAATTATATTTCATGTTGTATAAGCATCTGGGTAATCTGAATATCGTCGTGGTATTCCTGCTAGTCCTAAAAAGTGCTGTGGAAAGAATGTTATGTTTACTCCTAAAAATATTGTTAAGAATTGTGTTTTTAGTCATTTTGGATTTAATGTTAGTCCTGTGAATAATGGATACCATTGAATAAATCCTGCTATAATTGCAAATACAGCCCCTATTGATAATACATAATGGAAATGTGCTACTACGTAATAAGTGTCATGTAAAATGATATCAATTGATGAATTTGCTAATACTACTCCTGTTAATCCTCCTAGAGTGAATAGGAAAACGAACCCTAATGATCATAAGCATGGGGCTCTATAAGTTAATTGTGATCCATATATTGTGGCTAGTCATCTAAAGATTTTAATTCCGGTGGGTACTGCAATAATTATTGTTGCTGATGTGAAGTATGCTCGTGTATCTACATCTATTCCTACTGTAAATATATGGTGTGCTCATACAACAAACCCTAATAATCCGATAGCTAGTATGGCGAAGATTATTCCTAAATTTCCAAATGCTTCTTTTTTTCCTCTTTCATGGCAAATAATATGTGAAATTATTCCAAATCCTGGTAAGATTAAAATATAGACTTCTGGATGACCAAAAAATCAAAATAAATGTTGGTATAGGATTGGATCACCACCTCCTGCTGGGTCAAAAAATGATGTGTTAAGATTACGATCTGTTAGTAATATTGTAATTGCTCCTGCTAGGACTGGTAATGATAATAAAAGTAGTAGTGCTGTAATTCCTACTGCTCAAACAAATAAGGGGATTCGCTCGGGTTTTATATTAATTGGTTTTATATTAATTGTTGTTGAGATGAAATTTACTGCTCCTAGGATTGAAGATACTCCAGCTAAATGTAATGAAAAGATTGCTAGATCTACTGATGCTCCAGCATGTGCAATTCCTCCTGCTAAAGGNGGNTATACTGTTCATCCTGTACCAGCTCCTCTTTCTACTATTCTTCTTGTTAGTAATAGTGATAGTGATGGAGGTAATAATCAAAATCTTATGTTGTTTATTCGGGGAAATGCTATATCAGGGGCTCCTAATATTAAAGGTACTAATCAGTTACCAAATCCTCCAATAAGAATTGGTATTACTATGAAGAAGATTATTACAAATGCATGGGCAGTCACAATTACATTGTAGATTTGATCATCTCCAATTAATGATCCAGGTTGTCCTAGTTCTGTTCGGATTAATATTCTTAGTGATGTTCCCACTATTCCTGATCATGCTCCGAAGATGAAATATAAAGTTCCAATATCTTTATGATTTGTTGAAAATATTCATCGTTTCAATTTTAGTAGAATGGCTGAGGTAATATTAGGTTATAGATTGTAAATCTATTTAGGGGATAATTTCTCTTCTACTAGGTTTTATATTCATTTAATGATATTAGAATGCAATTCTGATGGTGTAATATTATTTCTAAGGCCTAAAGAATTTCTTTATTTATAGCTTTGAAGGATATTAGTTTGTTTTAACTTAAAGCCTTTAATAAATGTTAATTATTATAGTGCAAATTATTAGGGTTATTATTGATAATGAAAATATTGTTGATGTATATACTATGAAATTATTATTTTTGTAGTATCTAATGTTTCATTTTGGCTCAATATGTAGTATTATGAATCTTGAATAACTAATTCGTAGATAGAAATATAGTGTTATTAATGATATTACTACTATTGTGGTTATAATGATGTTTATATCGTTTATAATTATTATTTGAATAATAATTCATTTGGGTAGGAATCCTATGAATGGTGGTAATCCTCCTATTGATAATAGTGTTGTAAATATTATAAATTTTATTGAATTTATTTCCTTGTTTATTAAAAGTGTTTGATTGATGAATGATGTATTGAATGGTTTAATAATTATTACGATTGTTGTTGTTAGTATTGAATAAATTGTGAAGTATATAATTCATATATTTTCGTTAATTATTAGTGCTGCTAATATCCATCCAGTATGATTAATTGATGAGTAGGTTAAAATTTTTCGGATTGATAGTTGGTTAAAACCTCCAATGGCTCCTACAATAGTGGATATTAAAATAATTGTTGATCTAAATGGATTTATTTTTATTATGTATGAAATTAATATTATTGGGGCTACTTTTTGTATAGTTATTAGTAGTAAACAGTTTATTCATCTAATTCCTTCTATTACTCTTGGGAATCACCAATGAAAGGGAGCTGCTCCTCTTTTTAGTAGTAAAGGGGTTATAATAATTATTGTGTTAATATTGTTATTTTCTATTGTAAATATATCTTTTATTATTACTTTTATTATAATTATGAATAATAAAAATGATGATGCTATGGCTTGGATAATAAAGTATTTAAGTGAGGATTCTGTTGTATAAATGTTTTTATTATTGGATATTAGTGGGATAAATGATATTAGATTAATTTCTAGTCCTATTCATGCTCCAATTCATGAATTGGATGAGATTGAAATTAAAATACCTCTTATTATTGTTAATATTAAGAGGATTTTTGTTGGGTTGTTGGGCATTAGATAAGAGAGGATTACCTCTATAGGTGGGGTATGAACCCATTAGCTTTATTAGCTTACTTTTCTATAATATACATTTTGTTGTATGGTGCATAGTAATTTTTGATATTTCTGGTAATAGTTTAATTCTGTTAAGTGTAATGGAAGTAATTTTTTACATTATTTATCCTATCACGATAATCCTTTATTCAGGCATTCCATT